AACACATTATTTTAATATAACCCCCCTATTGAATATGCCCCCCCCTTCCCCCCCAGGAGGGATATTCTATGTACGTCGTGCATACATTTATATTCCCCATACATTATGGTCACAGTAATAGTATATGTATACGTACTAAGCCCATTGTATGTACACGGACATCAACTTTTTGACCCCATCCATCCTAAAGTACAGTTACATGCAATGCTCTAGGACATGGCTATTTAATCACCTAACAACTCTATTCAACAGACAAGACACCTAACTATGAATGGTTACAGGACATACTATACATAATCATGTATTAACCACATTTGGTTATGCTAGACGTACCAGATGGATTTATTGATCGTACCCCTCACGAGAGATCACCAACCCCTGCCCGTAATGCTAATCATGACTAGCTTCAGGCCCATTCTTTCCCCCTACACCCCTAGCCCATCTTGCTCTTTTGCGCCTCTGGTTCCTCGGTCAGGGCCATCACCCGCTTTACTCCTGATTTCCTCACTTTTCACGAAGTCATCTGTGGATGGTTTTCCCCTATTCAGTCCGTGATCGCGGCATCCAGTTTCTCCTTTCGCTGTTGGTTCCTTTTTTCTCTGGGGCTTCTTCACAGGTTGCCCTTCACAGTGCCGTCGCCAGAGTCCTACTCAAGTGAAGCCTGGTCTACACCTGCCTTGCGTCCTGTTCTAGACCTCTCGTGTCCCTCGATGATACGGTTTGCGTGTATTTGGTATCATTTTGACACTGATGCACTTTGGATCGCATTTGGTTATGGTTCATCCCCCCCCCGGCAATATGGTGCTATTTAGTGAATGCTTGCCGGACATATTTTTACTAATTTTCAGTTCCTCTATTTTCTCAACAAAACTAGAAGATTTCCCACAATTTTATTCTAGTATTTGTTTAATTTTTTTAAAACATTTTTTAAAAAATTTAATTTCATCTAAACAATCCGCTTCAACCACCACAAACACACTTAATTCGTTCCCGACAGAATACATATATTATTTAATCATTAAACAACTCCATTATTAATAAAACTCCACTACAAAATAATTATCAAAATAAAAGCTAATTCCTCTCAAAAACCCACAAAACAAACACTATTTATATTGTTAATGTTGCAATTAACTTAATTCCCCTAACTCGCTCTAGTAGCTTAACCTATTTAAAGCATGGCACTGAAGATGCTAAGATGGTACCCACACTACCCAAGAGCAAAAGACTTAGTCCTAACCTTATTATTGGTTCCTGCTAGACATATACATGCAAGTATCCGCACCCCAGTGAAAATACCCCCAAACCTTTATCACCACTTAAAGCAAAAGGAGTAGGTATCAGGCACACCCAAGAAGTAGCCCAAGACACCTTGCCCAGCCACACCCCCACGGGTACTCAGCAGTAATTAACATTAAGCAATAAGTGTAAACTTGACTTAGCCATAGCAGTCCACAGGGTTGGTAAATCTTGTGCCAGCCACCGCGGTCATACAAGAAACCCAAATCAATAATCACCGGCGTAAAGAGTGGTCATATGTTATCTACACCAACTAAGATCAAAATGGAACTAAGCCGTCACAAGCCAAAGATCCACCTAAGCTCAACACAACATCTTAGACTTAACGATCAATTTAAACCCACGAAAGCTAAGACACAAACTGGGATTAGATACCCCACTATGCCTAGCCCTAAATCCAGATACCCCCAATACCAACGTATCCGCCCGAGAACTACGAGCACAAACGCTTAAAACTCTAAGGACTTGGCGGTGCCCCAAACCCACCTAGAGGAGCCTGTTCTATAACCGATAATCCACGATCCACCCAACCACCTCTTGCCAACACAGCCTACATACCGCCGTCGCCAGCCCACCTCCCATGAAAGAACAACAGTGCGCCCAATAGCCTCCGCTAACAAGACAGGTCAAGGTATAGCTCATGAGGTGGAAGAAATGGGCTACATTCTCTACCATAGAGCACCCACGAAAAAGGACATGAAAGCTGTCCTTGGAAGGAGGATTTAGCAGTAAAGTAGGACCATTACCATTCCCCAAGCCTACTTTAAGCCGGCTCTGGGGCACGTACATACCGCCCGTCACCCTCTTCACAGGCCACCAGCATCCATAAATAATAAGCCCACCCAATCCAGGCCAAAGACGAGGTAAGTCGTAACAAGGTAAGTGTACCGGAAGGTGCACTTAGACTACTCAAGACGTAGCTATAAACCCAAAGCATTCAGCTTACACCTGAAAGATATCTCTAACTGAGATCGCCTTGATGCCTCCTCTAGCCCAAACAACCCTACAACAAGACAGCAATAAACCATCTTCCTCCACCTAACCAAAACATTCTAACCCCACCCTAGTATAGGCGATAGAAAAGGACTTAGGCGCAATAGAGACCCCCGTACCGCAAGGGAAAGATGAAATAATAATGAAATATTAAAGCAAGAAAAAGCAAAGACAAACCCTTGTACCTCTTGCATCATGATTTAGCAAGAACAACCAAGCAAAGTGAGCTAAAGTTTGCCTCCCCGAAACCCAAGCGAGCTACTTCTAAGCAGCTAGAATTGAGCGAACCCATCTCTGTTGCAAAAGAGTGGGATGACTTAGTAGTAGAGGTGAAAAGCCAACCGAGCTGGGTGATAGCTGGTTACCTGCCAAAAGAATCTTAGTTCTACCTTAACTCTTCCACAAGGACACCCAACCTAACCATAACAACCCATGATGGAGTTAAGAGCTATTCTAAGGAGGTACAGCTCCTTAGAAAAAGAAAACAATCTCCCCTAGCGGATTAACCCTCTTCCCCCTTTTACTGTGGGCCTTAAAGCAGCCACCAACAAAAGAATGCGTCAAAGCTCTCACTATTAAAAATTCCTAAACCTACCTGATTCCCTTACCACAAGCAGGTTAATCTATGATTATAGAAGAGTTAATGCTAAAATAAGTAACTTGAGATCCCCCTCTACAGCGCAAACTTACATCTACACATTATTAACAGATTCCCTATATCATCAACTTCAACAAGACCAAATATAACCCCATCTGTTAAACCAACTCAGGGGCGCCTACGAGAAGATTAAAATTTGCAGAAGGAACTCGGCAAACCCAACAGACCCGACTGTTTCCCAAAAACATAGCCTTTAGCAACTAACAAGTATTGAAGGTGATGCCTGCCCAGTGACCACAACGTTCAACGGCCGCGGTATCCTAACCGTGCGAAGGTAGCGCAATCAATTGTCTCATAAATCGGGACTTGTATGAATGGCTAAACGAGGTCTCAACTGTCTCCTGCAAATAATCAGTGAAATTGGTATTCCCGTGCAAAAACAGGAATGAGAACATAAGACGAGAAGACCCTGTGGAACTTCAAAATCATCGACCACCTCAATCAACATCACAATCCACAAGGACCCACTACCACAGAGTACTTGGTCGACCTTTTTCGGTTGGGGCGACCTTGGAGAAAAACAAATCCTCCAAACCTTCTAGACCACAGCTCTTAACCTAGATCAACCAATCAAAGTACTAACAGTAACTAGACCCAATACAATTGAACAATGAACCAAGCTACCCCAGGGATAACAGCGCAATCTCCTTCAAGAGCCCATATCGACAAGGAGGTTTACGACCTCGATGTTGGATCAGGACAACCTAATGGTGCAGCCGCTATTAAGGGCTCGTTTGTTCAACGATTAACAGTCCTACGTGATCTGAGTTCAGACCGGAGTAATCCAGGTCGGTTTCTATCTATGAATTCTACTCCTCCTAGTACGAAAGGACCGGAGAAGTGGGGTCAATACTAAAAGCACACCCCACCCTCTAAGCAATGAACCCAACTCAACTGCCAAGAGGCCTATAACCCACCCCATCCAACTCAACCCCAGAAAAGGGACAGCTAGCGTGGCAGAGCTTGGTAAATGCAAAAGGCTTAAGCCCTTTATTCAGAGGTTCAAATCCTCTCCCTAGCTCCCACCATGACCCTCCCCCCCCTAATAAACCTCCTAGTCCTATCCCTACTCTACATACTCCCCATCCTAATCGCCGTGGCCTTCCTAACGCTCGTGGAACGAAAAATCCTAAGCTACATGCAGGCCCGAAAGGGCCCAAACATTGTGGGCCCTTTTGGTCTACTCCAACCCATCGCAGATGGAGTAAAACTATTTATTAAAGAACCCATTCGCCCATCTACCTCATCCCCATTCCTATTCATCGCAACTCCCATCCTAGCCTTACTCCTAGCCCTCACCATTTGAATCCCCCTACCACTACCATTCCCCATAGCAGACATAAACCTCGGATTACTATTCCTCCTAGCAATATCCAGCCTTACCGTCTACTCCCTCCTATGATCAGGATGAGCATCAAACTCAAAATACGCCCTAATCGGAGCCCTCCGAGCAGTTGCCCAAACAATCTCCTATGAAGTCACCCTTGCCATCATCCTCCTATCAATAGTTATCCTAAGCGGAAACTACACCCTATCCACCCTAGCCACCACCCAAGAACCTATCTACCTAATCTTCTCCTCATGACCTCTCGCAATAATGTGATACATCTCCACTCTTGCTGAAACTAACCGAGCCCCATTTGACCTTACAGAAGGTGAATCCGAACTAGTTTCAGGATTCAACGTTGAATATGCTGCAGGGCCCTTTGCCCTATTCTTCCTAGCCGAATACGCTAATATCATACTCATAAACACCCTAACCACCATCCTATTCCTTAACCCAAGCAGCTTAAACCTCCCCCCCAACCTATTCCCCATTGCACTAGCCACAAAAGTCCTCCTCCTATCATCAACATTCCTATGAATCCGAGCTTCCTACCCACGATTCCGCTACGACCAACTAATACACCTCCTATGAAAAAATTTCCTACCTCTGACACTAGCTCTATGCCTATGACACACTAGCATACCAATTAGCTATGCCGGCCTACCCCCAACCTAAGGAAGTGTGCCTGAACAAAGGACCACTGTGATAAAGTGAACATAGAGGTACAACAACCCTCTCACTTCCTCTATTAGAAAAGTAGGAATCGAACCTACACAAAAGAGATCAAAACTCTTTATACTCCCTCTATATTATTTTCTAGTAAGGTCAGCTAAATCAAGCTATCGGGCCCATACCCCGAAAATGATGGTTCAACCCCTTCCCCTACTAATGAACCCCCATGCAAAACTAATCATCAGCCTAAGTCTCATTGCAGGAACCACAATCACAATCTCCAGCAACCACTGAATCATAGCCTGAACTGGCCTAGAAATTAACACCCTAGCCATCATTCCCCTCATTTCAAAATCCCACCACCCCCGAGCAATCGAAGCCTCAATCAAATATTTCCTCACCCAATCAACCGCCTCTGCATTAATCCTATTCTCAAGCATAATCAATGCCTGATCCACTGGACAATGAGACATCACACAACTTAACAACCCAGTATCATGCCTCATAATAACTATAGCTATCGCAATCAAATTAGGGCTAGCCCCATTCCACTTCTGATTCCCAGAAGTACTTCAAGGATCCTCCCTCACCACCGCCCTCCTACTGTCTACTCTCATAAAACTACCCCCAACAATCCTATTATTACTCTCATCCCAATCCCTCAACCCATCTCTCCTCACCCTCCTAGCAATCAGCTCAGCAGTCCTAGGAGGTTGAATAGGCCTAAACCAAACACAAACACGAAAAATCCTAGCCTTCTCATCCATCTCCCACCTAGGTTGAATAGTCGTAATCATCATCTACAACCCCAAACTCACCCTCCTTACCTTTATTATCTACACAATACTTACCTCAACCGTATTCCTATCCCTCAATCAATCTAAAATCCTCAAACTATCAACTATACTCATCTCATGAACAAAAACTCCAATATTAAATGCCACTTTAATACTTACACTCCTATCCCTAGCAGGACTCCCACCCCTTACCGGCTTCATACCTAAATGACTCATCATCCAAGAACTCACCAAACAAGAAATAACCCCCACAGCCACAATCATCACCCTGCTATCCCTCCTAGGATTATTCTTCTACCTCCGCCTCGCATACCACTCAACAATTACACTCCCCCCCAACACCTCAAACCACATAAAACTATGATACACCGATAAGATGCCAAACACCTCCACCGCTATCCTAACTACTCTATCAACCCTTTTACTCCCCCTATCTCCCCTAATTATCACCATAACTTAGAAACTTAGGATTAACCTGCCGCCCAAACCAAAGGCCTTCAAAGCCTTAAATAAGAGTTAGACTCTCTTAGTTTCTGCCTCATTAAGACCAACAGGACACTAACCTGTATCTCCTAAATGCAAATCAGGCGCTTTCATTAAGCTAAGGCCTCACCCCTAGACAGATGGGCTTCGATCCCATTAAACCCTAGTTAACAGCTAGGTGCCTTACCCTTTAGCTTCTGCCTAGAGACCCCGGTACACCTCTAATGTACATCAATGGGCTTGCAACCCACCATGAATTTCACTACAGAGTCGATAAGAAGAGGAATTAAACCTCTGTAAAAAGGACTACAGCCTAACGCTTCGACACTCAGCCATCTTACCTGTGACCTTCATTAACCGATGACTATTCTCTACCAACCACAAAGACATTGGCACTCTGTACCTAATCTTTGGCACATGAGCGGGCATAATCGGCACAGCACTTAGCCTACTAATTCGCGCCGAACTAGGCCAACCGGGCACACTCTTAGGAGATGACCAAATCTACAATGTAATTGTTACAGCCCATGCTTTCGTCATAATCTTCTTCATAGTAATACCCATCATGATCGGCGGGTTTGGAAACTGACTAGTGCCACTTATAATCGGCGCCCCCGACATAGCATTTCCTCGTATAAATAACATAAGTTTCTGACTCCTTCCCCCATCCTTCCTACTACTCCTAGCCTCCTCCACTGTAGAAGCTGGAGCAGGCACAGGATGAACTGTCTACCCCCCACTAGCTGGCAACCTTGCTCACGCTGGAGCATCCGTAGACCTAGCCATTTTCTCCCTACACTTAGCAGGTGTATCATCTATTCTAGGCGCCATCAACTTCATCACCACCATCATCAACATAAAACCACCATCACTATCACAATACCAAACCCCCCTATTCGTCTGATCTGTTCTCATTACTGCTATCCTACTCCTACTCTCACTTCCAGTCCTAGCTGCTGGTATTACAATACTACTAACTGACCGAAACCTAAACACCACTTTCTTCGACCCAGCAGGAGGTGGAGACCCAATTCTCTACCAACACCTATTCTGATTCTTCGGACACCCTGAAGTATATATCCTCATCCTCCCAGGGTTTGGAATTATTTCACACGTAGTTGCCTACTACTCAGGAAAAAAAGAACCTTTCGGGTACATAGGAATAGTTTGAGCAATACTCTCAATCGGATTCCTAGGCTTCATCGTATGAGCTCACCACATATTCACAGTTGGAATAGACGTCGATACCCGAGCTTACTTCACATCAGCCACCATAATCATTGCCATCCCAACCGGCATTAAAGTATTTAGCTGACTTGCCACCCTGCACGGAGGAACAATCAAATGAGATCCCCCCATACTCTGAGCCTTAGGATTCATCTTCCTGTTTACCATTGGAGGACTTACAGGTATCGTACTTGCCAACTCCTCCCTGGATATTGCCCTGCACGACACCTACTATGTAGTTGCACACTTCCACTATGTACTCTCAATAGGAGCAGTATTTGCCATTCTAGCTGGATTCACCCACTGATTCCCCCTATTCACAGGATTCACCCTGCACCCCACATGAACTAAAGCACACTTTGGAGTAATATTCACAGGAGTTAACCTAACCTTCTTCCCTCAACACTTCTTAGGATTAGCTGGAATACCACGACGCTACTCAGACTACCCCGATGCATACACCCTATGAAATACACTATCCTCAATTGGCTCCTTAATTTCAATAACAGCTGTAATCATACTCATGTTTATCGTCTGAGAAGCCTTCTCAGCAAAACGAAAAGTATTACAACCAGAACTAATTACCACCAACATCGAATGAATCCACGGCTGCCCTCCCCCTTACCACACCTTCGAAGAACCAACCTTTGTCCAAGTACAAGAAAGGAAGGAATCGAACCCTCACATGCTGGTTTCAAGCCAACCGCATCAAACCAACTAATGCTTCTTTCTTTATGAGACGTTAGTAAACCAATTACATAACCTTGTCAAGGTTAAATCATAGGTGAAAACCCTATACATCTCTTATGGCAAATCACTCACAACTAGGATTCCAAGACGCCTCATCCCCCATCATAGAAGAACTCATCGAATTCCACGACCATGCACTAATAGTAGCACTAGCAATCTGCAGCCTAGTACTCTACCTCCTAGCACTTATACTACTAGAAAAATTATCCTCCAACACTGTTGACGCTCAAGAAGTTGAATTAATTTGAACTATCCTACCCGCCATCGTACTCATTCTACTCGCCCTCCCCTCCCTGCAAATTCTCTACATAATAGACGAAATTGATGAACCTGACCTTACACTAAAGGCCATCGGCCATCAATGATACTGGTCCTACGAATATACTGACTTCAAAGACCTCTCATTCGACTCATACATAATCCCAACAACAGACCTCCCCCAAGGCCACTTCCGCCTACTAGAAGTAGACCATCGAATTGTAATCCCCATAGAATCCCCCATCCGAATTATCATTACTGCCGACGACGTCCTCCACTCCTGAGCCGTACCTAGCCTAGGAGTTAAAACGGACGCCATCCCAGGACGACTTAATCAAACCTCCTTCATTACCACCCGACCAGGAGTATTCTACGGACAATGCTCAGAAATCTGTGGGGCTAACCACAGCTTCATACCCATCGTAGTAGAATCTACCCCCCTCAAATATTTCGAAACTTGATCCTCACTTCTATCATCCTAACCATTGAGAAGCTATGCACCTAGCACTAGCCTTTTAAGCTAGAGAAAGAGGACTTTCTCCTCCTCAATGACATGCCCCAACTAAACCCAAACCCATGATTTATAATCTTACTCCTAACCTGATTCTCCTTCTCCCTACTTATCCAACCTAAGCTATTAAACTTCACCCCCACAAACCCCCCCTCAAATAAGACCCTACCTGCAAAACCCACCCCCTGAACCTGACCATGAACCTAAGCTTCTTTGATCAATTCTCAAGCCCATATCTCCTTGGCATCCCACTAATCCCCTTATCCATCACCCTTCCAGCCCTATTACTTCCATCACCTAACCGCCGATGGGTCACCAACCGCCTATCCACTCTTCAACTTTGACTTACTCACCTAATCACAAAACAACTAATAAACCCCCTCAACAAAGCCGGACATAAATGAGCCCTACTATTAACCTCACTGATACTCTTCCTCCTATCCATTAATCTCCTAGGACTCCTCCCCTATACCTTCACCCCCACCACCCAACTATCTATAAACATGGCCCTAGCTTTCCCACTATGAATGGCCACCTTACTGATAGGCCTACGAAACCAACCCTCTGCCTCCCTAGGTCACCTACTCCCAGAAGGAACCCCCACCCCACTAATCCCAGCACTTATTATAATTGAAACAACCAGCCTACTCATCCGTCCCCTAGCCCTAGGCGTACGCCTAACAGCTAACCTTACAGCTGGACATCTACTCATCCAACTCATCTCCACAGCTACAATTACCCTCCTTCCAATAATACCACCCATCTCCATTTTAACAGCTGCTATCCTATTCCTACTTACTATCTTAGAGGTAGCAGTCGCCATAATCCAAGCCTACGTATTCGTACTCCTCTTAAGCCTATACTTACAAGAAAACATCTAATGGCACACCAAGCACACTCCTACCACATAGTTGACCCAAGCCCATGACCAATCTTCGGCGCAGCCGCAGCACTCCTAACCACCTCAGGCCTAATCATATGGTTCCACTACAACTCTACCACCCTACTAGCAGCGGGCCTCTCATCAATACTCCTTGTCATACTGCAATGATGACGGGATGTAGTCCGAGAAAGCACCTTCCAAGGCCACCACACCCCAACCGTACAAAAAGGCCTTCGATACGGAATAATCCTATTCATCACATCAGAAGCTTTCTTCTTCCTAGGATTCTTCTGAGCCTTCTTCCACTCCAGCCTAGCCCCAACACCAGAACTTGGAGGACAATGACCACCAACAGGAATCAAACCCCTAAACCCCCTAGAAGTACCCCTCCTAAACACAGCAATCCTTCTAGCCTCAGGGGTCACTGTAACATGAGCCCACCACAACATCACAGAACGTAATCGAAAACAAGCCATCCACGCACTCACCCTAACCATCCTCCTCGGATTCTACTTTACTGCCCTCCAAGCCATAGAGTACTACGAAACATCATTCTCAATTGCCGATAGCGTATATGGCTCTACCTTCTTCGTCGCTACAGGATTCCACGGTTTACATGTCATCATTGGCTCATTGTTCTTAACAGTGTGCCTACTACGATTAATTAAATTCCACTTCACATCTAATCATCACTTCGGATTTGAAGCAGCAGCCTGATACTGACACTTCGTAGACATCATCTGATTATTCCTCTACATAACCATTTACTGATGAGGATCCTGCTCTTCTAGTATAACTATTACAATTGACTTCCAATCTCTAGAGTCCGGCCCTTAACCCGGAGAAGAGCAATGAACGCCCTTACATTCATACTATCCTTATCCCTCATTATTAGCACTGCATTAACCACTCTAAACTTCTGACTAGCCCAAACAAACCCCGACTCAGAAAAACTATCACCCTACGAATGCGGATTTGACCCCCTTGGATCAGCTCGACTCCCATTCTCAATCCGATTCTTCCTCAGTAGCAATCTTATTCCTCCTATTCGACCTAGAAATCGCCTTACTCCTTCCACTCCCATGAGCCACTCAACTCCAATCCCCTGTTATAACCTTCACTTGAACTACCACAATCATCACACTCCTCACATTAGGCCTAATCTACGAATGAACTCAAGGTGGCCTAGAATGAGCAGAATAGTAGGAAGTTAGTCTAACCAAGACAGTTGGTTTCGGCCCAACAAATTATAGACCCACCTATAACTTCCTCATGTCACCCTTACACTTCAGCTTCTACACCGCATTCACCCTCAGCAGCCTAGGACTAGCATTCCATCGAACTCATTTAATCTCTGCCCTCCTATGCCTAGAAAGCATAATACTATCCATATTCATCCCCCTCTCCCTCTGACCAATCGAAAACTCTACCCCATCTTTCACCCTAGTACCCATCCTTATACTAGCTTTCTCAGCATGTGAAGCTGGAACAGGATTAGCTATGCTAGTAGCATCTACACGAACACACGGCTCCGACCACCTACACACCCTAAACCTACTACAATGCTAAAAATCATACTACCAACAGCCATACTCCTTCCTACAGCCCTATTATCCCCCCCAAAAACCCTATGAACAAATACTACAACACACAGCCTCCTAATTGCCCTCATCAGCCTCCAATGACTAACACCATCCTACTACCCCTCAAAAAACCTAACCCTTTGAACAGGCATTGACCAAATCTCAACCCCACTATTGGCCCTCTCCTGCTGATTCCTTCCCCTCATAATTCTAGCAAGCCAAGGCCACCTACAGCACGAACCACATACACGAAAACGAACATTTATTTCAGCCCTAATCATTATTCAACCATTCATCATTCTAGCATTCTCAGCCACAGAACTCACCCTATTCTACATCGCATTCGAAGCAACCCTAATCCCAACCCTAATCCTAATCACACGATGAGGGAACCAACCAGAACGACTCAGTGCAGGAATCTACCTTTTATTCTACACCCTAATCAGCTCACTACCCCTACTAATCGCCATCCTATTCCTACACTCTAAGATCGGAACCCTCCACCTACCAATTCTCAAATTAACCCCCCCAAACCCCACAACCCAATGATCAAACTTAATATCTAACCTAGCCCTCCTAGTAGCATTCATAGTCAAAGCCCCCCTATACGGCCTCCACCTATGACTCCCCAAAGCCCACGTAGAAGCACCAATTGCAGGATCAATACTTCTTGCCGCCCTGCTACTAAAACTAGGGGGATACGGAATCATACGAATTACCTTACTCATAGGACCCTCATCATCACACCTCTGCTACCCTTTCCTCACTCTAGCCCTATGAGGAGCCCTAATAACTAGCTCCATCTGCCTACGTCAAACAGACCTAAAATCCCTTATTGCCTACTCATCCGTAAGCCACATAGGCCTAGTAATTGCCGCAAGCATAATCCAAACCCACTGATCATTTTCTGGAGCAATAATCCTCATAATCTCGCATGGACTCACATCCTCCATACTATTCTGCCTAGCTAACACTAACTACGAACGCACACACAGCCGCATCCTCATACTTACACGAGGCCTACAACCCCTCCTTCCTCTAATATCCACATGATGACTACTAGCTAACATAACCAACATGGCCTTACCCCCAACCACCAACCTGATAGCAGAACTAACAATCATAATTTCCCTTTTCAACTGATCCTCCCCCACCATCATCCTAACTGGAACCGCAACATTACTAACAGCATCATACACACTTTACATACTTCTATCCACACAACGAGGCACCCTCCCAACTCACATCAAATCCATCCCAAACTCAAACACACGAGAACACCTCCTCATAACCCTCCACATCATCCCCCTACTAGCTCTTATCCTCAAACCAGAACTAATCTCAGGAACCCCTCTATGCAAACATAGTTTAATCAAAACATTAGATTGTGATTCTAAAAATAGGAGTTCAAACCTCCCTGTTAGCCGAGGGGGGAAACCAAATCAGCAAGAACTGCTAATTCCTGCATCCGAGCCTCAAACCTCGGCCCCCTTAACTTTTAAAGGATAAAAGTAATCCACTGGCCTTAGGAGCCATTCATCTTGGTGCAACTCCAAGTAAAAGTAATGGAAACACCACTCCTCAACACCCTGACACCCCTCACACTAATCATCCTCCTCACCCCCATCATCCTCCCCCCCCTACTAAACCTCAAAAACACTCCCATAATCATCTCTAAAACCATCAAAACTGCCTTCCTAATCAGCCTCATTCCAACAACCATCTTCACCTACTCAGGAATAGAAGCTCTCACAACCTACTGAGAATGACAACTCACCTCAAATTTCAAAATCCCCTTAACCCTAAAAATAGACTCATACTCAATAATATTCTTCCCCATTGCTCTATTCGTATCCTGATCCATTCTAGAATTCGCAACATGATACATGGCCTCAGAACCATTTATCACAAAATTCTCCACCTACCTACTAACTTTCCTTATTGCCATATTAACACTAACAATCGCAAACAATATCTTTCTTCTATTTGTAGGCTGAGAGGGAGTAGGAATCATATCATTCCTCCTCATCGGCTGATGACAAGGGCGAGCTGAAGCAAACACAGCCGCCCTTCAAGCCATAATTTACAACCGAATCGGAGACATCGGCCTAATCCTCAGTATAGCATGACTAGCCACTTCACTCAACTCATGAGAACTTCAACAAGCCACTAACTCACAACAAACACCCCTCCTCCCTCTCTTAGGTCTGATCCTGGCCGCCACAGGAAAATCAGCCCAATTTGGCCTCCACCCATGACTCCCAGCAGCAATAGAAGGCCCTACCCCAGTCTCTGCATTACTCCACTCCAGCACAATAGTAGTAGCAGGAATCTTCCTACTTATCCGCACACACCCCCTACTAGCCTCCAACAAAACAGCTCTAACCCTATGCCTATGCCTTGGCGCCCTATCCACACTCTTCGCCGCAACATGTGCCCTCACCCAAAACGACATCAAAAAAATCATCGCCTTTTCCACCTCAAGCCAACTAGGCCTCATAATAGTTACAATCGGACTTAACCTTCCCCAACTAGCCTTCCTCCACATCTCCACCCATGCCTTTTTCAAAGCCATATTATTCCTATGTTCAGGGCTAATCATCCACAGCTTAAACGGAGAACAAGACATCCGTAAAATAGGGTGCTTACAAAAAACCCTCCCCATAACAACCTCATGCCTAACCATCGGTAACCTCGCCCTAATAGGTACCCCCTTCCTAGCAGGTTTCTACTCCAAAGACCTAATCATCGAAAACCTCAACACCTCTTACATCAACACTTGAGCACTAACACTAACACTACTAGCCACATCATTCACCGCAACCTACAGCCTTCGCATAGCCATTCTAGTTCAAACAGGATTCAACCGCACTCCACCAATCACACCAATAAACGAAACTACCCCATCAGCCATCCTACCAATCACCCGACTAGCTATAGGCAGCATCATGGCAGGCCTATTAATCTCCTCCATCATACTACCAACAAAAAACCCCCCAATGACCATACCTATTATTACAAAAACTGCCGCCATCATTATCACCATCCTAGGAATCATTCTCGCCCTAGAACTCTCAAACACACCCCCCTCCTTTCCAATACACAATCCTCTCATAAACTTCTCCATTTCACTAGGATACTTCAACCTCCTTACACACCGACTAAACCCCCTCATCCTTCTCCACACAGGACAAAAAATCGCTTCCCACTTAATCGATATAGCATGATACAAAAAAATAGGCCCCGAAGGCATAGCAAACCTCCACCTAACAATAAGCAAAACCTCCACCCCCCTACACACAGGATTAATTAAAGCATACCTAGGATCCTTCGCTATCACAATCATAACAACCATCCTAGTCCTCCCCAAATAAACTAATGGCCCCCAACATCCGAAAATCCCACCCATTACTAAAAATCATTAATAACTCCCTAATTGACCTCCCCACCCCATCCAATATCTCTGCCTGATGAAACTTCGGCTCCCTGCTAGCAATATGCCTAATAACCCAAATCATCACCGGACTACTCCTAGCCACACATTACACTGCAGACACAACCCTAGCTTTCTCTTCAGTCGCCCACACATGTCGAAACGTCCAATACGGATGACTCATCCGCAATCTACATGCAAACGGCGCCTCAATATTCTTCATCTGCATCTACCTACACATTGGACGAGGAATCTACTATGGCTCCTACCTCTACAAAGAAACATGAAACACAGGAGTAATCCTTCTCCTGACACTTATAGCAACCGCCTTCGTGGGCTACGTACTCCCATGAGGGCAAATATCCTTCTGAGGAGCTACCGTCATCACCAACCTATTCTCAGCTATCCCGTACATTGGACAAACCCTGGTAGAATGGGCTTGAGGGGGATTCTCAGTCGACAACCCAACCCTAACCCGATTCTTCGCCCTACACTTCCTTCTTCCCTTTGTCATTGCAGGAATCACCATCATCCACCTAACATTCCTTCACGAATCAGGCTCAAACAACCCCCTAGGAATTTCTTCAAACTCTGACAAAATCCCCTTCCACCCATACTACTCCCTTAAAGACATCCTAGGACTAACCCTCATAATCACCCCCCTACTCACACTAGCCCTATTCTCACCCAACCTATTAGGCGACCCAGAGAACTTCACCCCAGCTAACCCCCTATCAACACCCCCCCACATCAAACCAGAATGATACTTCCTATTCGCCTATGCCATCCTCCGATCTATCCCAAACAAACTCGGAGGTGTACTAGCCTTAGCAGCTTCAGTACTTATCCTTCTTCTAATTCCATTCCTACACAAATCCAAACAACGAACCATAACATTCCGCCCCCTATCCCAAATCCTATTCTGACTCCTAGCCGCCAACCTACTAATCCTCACCTGAGTCGGCAGCCAACCAGTAGAACACCCATTCATCATCATTGGTCAATTAGCATCATTCTCATACTTCACCACCCTCCTAATCCTCTTCCCCATTATCGGAACCCTAGAAAACAAAATACTCAACTACTAAATACTCTAATAGTTTATAAAAAACATTGGTCTTGTAAACCAAAGACTGAAGACCCACCTCTTCTTAGAGTAAACTCAGAAAAAAAGGACTTAAACCTCTATCTCCAGCTCCCAAAGCTGGTATTTTGAATAAACTACTTTCTGACACCCCTACACAGCCCGAATCGCCCCCCGAGACAACCCACGCACAAGCTCTAACACAACAAATAAAACCAACAACAAACCCCATCCAGCAACTAAAAACAACCCAACCCCATGCGAATAAAACACCGCAACCCCACTAAAATCTAACCGCACCAAAGACATTCCCCCCCCATCAACAGTTACTACCCCCATTTTCCAGAAATCAATAACACCCCCCCACATCACCCCCCAAACAACTACTAAAACCAACCCCAACCCATACCCCATCACACCCCAATCCCCCCATGCCTCTGGATACGGATCAGCCGCTAAAGAGACCGAATAAACAAAAACCACTAACATACCCCCCAAATAAATTATAAAAAGCGCCAGAGAAATAAAAGAAACACCCAAACTTATCAACCACCCACACCCCACCACAGACGCCAGCACTAAACCCACCACCCCATAATAAGGAGAAGGATTAGACGCCACAGCCAAAGCCCCCAACATAAAACTCACCCCAAGAAAAATCACGAAGTAGGTCATATATTCCCGCTTGGTTCCACCCCAAGGCCTACGGCTTGAAAAGCCACTGTTGTTCTCAACTACGGGAAC